AATTCAACTTAGTATAATTATATAATATATGAATTCTAATTTTTATAAGTATTATAATATAAAATACTTTTATTTTACTTAGTTTATAACTTATAACATAAATATCAAATTGAGGTACTCATTGCTATGACAATTCTAAATTTACCTTCTATTTTTGTGCCTCTAGTGGGTCTATTATTTCCGGCAATTGCAATGGCTTCTTTATTTATTCATGTTCAAAAAAACAAGATTGTTTAGACTCTAGGGGACCGAATCTCATTTATTTAGTTATTTTTTTTTTAAGATCTATTTAGACTTGTATTATAACACAAATATATAGTTAGTGGAATATGGTATAATATGTGATTTCTACCGACCATAAATGAAAGAGTATGCAAAAACAAACTATGGGTAAATCTATTATAGTGATTTGAGGGTCTCATTATAGAAATCATATGAGTAGATGTTATTATTTTAGTTAGATTTAACTAATTTGATGAATTATTCCTAATTATTCCTAAAAGGTCACATCAAAATAGTACTATTTGACGACGATCGGAAACAAAAAACGGAAAATTAAATTTATTTGGGTTATTCTCTCAATTATAATAAAATGTAACTAGATCTAGTATGAATTGGCGATCAGAACGTATATGGATAGAACTTATAACGGGTTCTCGGAAAATAAGTAATTTCTGTTGGGCCTTTATCCTTTTTTTAGGTTCATTAGGATTTTTGTTGGTTGGAACTTCCAGTTATCTTGGTAGAAATTTGATATCTTTCTTTCCGTATCAACAAATCCTTTTTTTTCCACAAGGTATCGTGATGTCCTTCTATGGAATAGCGGGTCTCTTTATTAGCTCCTATTTGTGGTGCACAATTTCATGGAATGTAGGCAGTGGTTATGATCTATTCGACGTAAAAAAAGGAATAGTGTGTATTTTTCGTTGGGGATTTCCTGGAAAAAATCGTCGTATTTTCTTCCAATTTCTTATGAAAGATATTCAGTCGATACGAATCGAAGTTAAAGACGGTATTTATACTCGCCGTGCGCTTTTCCTTTATATGGAAATCAGAGGACAAGGAGCTATTCCCTTGATTCGTACTAATGATAATTTGACTCCACGAGAAATTGAACAAAAAGCCACCGAATTGGCTTATTTCTTGCGTGTACCAATTGAAATGAAATGAAAATAAGGGAATATGGAATAAGTAAGGTAAGGGAAAAATTCAAGAATCCTTCTTTTTTTATAAATTAACTGAGGGCTTTTTGAGCATTCATTCGAACTAAAGCTATACGGAATAAACATAATAAAAGACTCTTTTTTGTTCACAAAAAAGAGTCTTTTACTTTATATATGTATATAAATCCACTCAACTCAATTCTGTAACAAATTTAGACAAATACTAGATTCATCTCATATCTCAAACCATTTCGGAATAAAAAATTTATCTTTTGATTTTAGATCCAATATTTTTAATTACTACATTAGATAGATTATATCCTATAAATTACCCTGTTTTTATCAATTGATCTTTATTTTTTTTATCTTTTTGCCTCCTTAATGGTTAAACAATTGAGTCTTTTATACTTAATAAATATTTTTAAATATTGAATTTAGGTCTTGTTTTTCCATTTTCTTTTAATTATCAAAATATTCTTTAGAATTTAGAATTAGAAGATTTTTTCAATTATTCCAGAATTGTGGTTAGTAAATTTCTGTATTCGTTTCTGTATTCGTTCTAGATTCAAATTATATTAAAAATTCAAAGATGAATAACTGAATCTGAATATTGAATCCCAAATAATAACAATGAATAGATTGATGTGCTCTATATTTTGAATAGACCTCGGATTTGATCGAAATATTAGATCATAAGATTAAAAAAAAATGGCAAAAAAGAAAGCATTGATTCACATTCTATATCTTCTATCTATATTATTTTTGCCTTGGTGGATCTCTATATTTTTTAATAAAAGTATTGAATCTTGGGTTATTAATTGGTGGAATACAAGACAATCTGAAACTTTTATAAATGATATTCAAGAAAAGAGTATTCTAGAAAAATTTATAGAATTAGAGGAACTCCTTCTGTTGGACGAAATGATAAAAGAATATCTGGATATAGATCTACAAAAACTTGATATAAGAATCCACAAAGAAACAATTGAATTGATCAAGATATATAATGAAGATCATATTCAGACAATTTTACATTTCTCAACAAACATAATATCCTTCGTTATTCTAAGCGGTTATTCAATTCTGGGTAACCAAGAACTCGTTATTCTTAACTCCTCGGTTCACGAATTTCTTTATAACTTAAACGACACAATAAAAGCTTTTTCTATTCTTTTAGTAACGGATTTATGTATCGGATTCCATTCGCCCCATGGTTGGGAACTAATGATTGGCTCTGTATACAAGTATTTTGGGTTTGTTTATAACGATCAAATTATATCGGGTCTTGTTTCCACTTTTCCAGTTATTTTAGATACAATTTTAAAATATTGGATCTT